TGATTTTCCTTGATACCTAACATAATGCATCAAGGGTTCCTTGAAGAACCAGAGGGGCAGGGTCCTTTGAGAATCATTACGAGGTGCCACTACAAGATGTTTTATTTTTCCATAGAAATGTGTTCTCTCAAGAAAGGCTAGAGAAGATATTGACCGTAAATGAGAGGATTGTTTACGAAGGAAAACTAATACGGATTCGCATTCATATACATGAGAATTATACAAGAACAAGAATAATCTTTGATTTTCCTTTGAAAAAATTGAAGTGGATTTCTTTGGAGTAATAAGGCTATTCCAATTATGATGCTCGTGTAGAAAGCATCTCAATAAATGCAAAGAAGGAGCATCTCGTATCCGGGTGCGAAGAGTTTGAAGCAAGATTTCCAGATGGATTGGGTGGGGTATTAGTATATCTGACACATAATATAAATGTGATAATTTGTCCTCTAAAAAGGGAAATATTGAATGAATAGATCGTAAATTCTGATATTTTGCTATTCTTTCTAGGGAAGGTACTAATCGCATCGAGAATGGAATTTCCATAATTCCTGCAAAACCCTCTGATATCGTTTGAGAATAAAAACTCCTGTTGGGCCCGACGAACCTAGAATCATTAACCGAAATGATTAAATGATTCTGTTGATGCAGTCGAGTAATTAAGCGTTTCACAATTAGTGAACTAGATTTATTGTCATTGTCATAACCTAAATTTTCCGTGGGTTCATAAAAAATCGAACTATTTAAACCATGATCATGAGCAAGTGCATAGATATACTCCCGAAAAAGAAGTGGATATAGGAAGCGCTGTTTCCGGTATCTATCTATTTCTAAATAGCCTTGCAATTCGTATTGCAATTTCTCCATTTGCAATGAAACTTGAACCGCATGCGGGGGAGGATTTCTTAGGTTATCAAATAATACATAGTGCGATATGGTCCTAGCAAGGTATATCGTAAAAACAGATATACCGGAGACAAGACGTCTAATCAACGCATCCTCTCTTTTTCCATCCAACTCGTTCGTGTTTGGGTATAGTTACAAGAGATTGTGTATTAGAAATCCTTTATTTTTGCAACCCGATCGCTCTTCTGACTTTGGAATGAATAAATTTTATTTATCAGTACACCGTTTCTTATACACATTTGGTTACACTCCAGTAACTAATGGAGAATAGTGAAGTGAATAGTTAGGATTTTTTTTTGAAAAAGGAATCAATGATCCACTCGCAGGAGAGCCCTTTCCCGCATCAGGCACTAATATATTTTTAACGTCTAATTAGATCGGGTATTCGTTCGAATTAAGATAAGAACGGAAACTCGTTGCTTTTGGTTTTTCCTTATAATTGGAGCTATATAGCTCTATCCATTTATTCACTTGACCCAACTATGAATGAATTTGGAACCGTTCCAACTAAGAATCAAGAGGACATTTTTTACCGATCTGATATGACCAGATAAGAATGAAGTATTCTCGGAGTTATCCATTGATACGACATGCTGTTTTTTCCATTCATTCCCTTCCCTTTCAGGATCAGTCGTGGTCTTACAAACTCTACCGATGGTATGGACGAATCCGCTTCATCTAAATGTGTAAAAGATCATAGCCGCACTTAAAAGCCGAGTACTCTACCGTTGAGTTAGCAACCCAGATAAGGATAAATATGATGTGTAGATACGATCGGAATAAAAAAAAAATAAAGAGATTTGATTACCGGAACCAGTCAAGTCAAAACATTGAACTAACATAAGAATAAGAGCAAGTTTAGAAGAAAATATGATTATCGAAAAATATATACAATACAGAAGAGCAGATTCAAAAATAAGTATAGCTTTAGTAAATAAAAAAATACTTCCTATGTCACAGACGATCCGTCAAACCAATCCTTTGAATGAAGTAAAAGACCAAACCTATGAGACCACAAGAATAGATCTATTTATCTACGATCGAATTCTATTGTATTCTATTCGTTCGAGACACCATTGTCAATACAAATGAAATATTGGAAAAACAAATAAAATAAAACAAAATACAACAAATAAACTAAATATAAATAAGGCGTTGTGTTAGATTGGCACTACAAGAAATGAAAATGAAGTGAAGTAAAGAAGAAGTAGGGAAAAAAGAATCTCGTCTTTATTCACTGGAGGCCCCAAGATTGACCTCTTGTTTCTTGAGTTGAGGGAGTCCCAAGGAAAACCACCTGATTAATGGTAATCCCATAATTTCATGGATTTCAGTTATTACATATAATCTTTTTTTTATCCCTCTCATATAAAAAAAAAAAGACAAAGAAATTCTTTGTAATTCTTTGTCGTTACATTATCTGGAATCATATAGGAACAATAGTGAATAGGTATGAATATAGCAAGAGAGTGGCGGAGAAACAATTACACAAAACTAGAACTAGCTACTATACCGGTACTGGCCATCTTTTGATTTCGTTAATTTCATTTTGTTTGATTAACTAGAAGTTCCTTAAATACCTCTGCCTTTTTTGAAATATCATGAACAGTTTCCGTGGGTTGAGCTCCTTTTTCAAGCAAATATAGAATAGCAGGAACATTTAAATAAGTTTGATTCTTTATCGGGTCGTAAAAGCCTACTTTCCGAAGATCTCTCCCCTCTCTTCGGGATCTAACATCAATTGCAATGATTCGATAGGTGGCTCATTGGGATAGATGGATGGGCAATACCCCCCCCCCCCCCCTGGAAACGTATAGGAAGTTTTCTCCTCATACGGCTCGAGAAAGAATGATTCAATTTTATGGATATAAACCGATAGCAAACGGATCCATGAAATCATGAATAAAATTGAGTCGTCTTTTTTCATTCTTCCTTCCTAAGAATAAGAAAAAAAAAAAAAAATATCATTCGTCCTCATAACTCAAGTTGGGTAATTCTCAAAGGACTCAAAAATAAATCCTTAAATAAATATTTCTTGAGCGGTCTATAACCCCTTTTTTGTCTCATCTGGAATCTATTTCCATTTCTTATTATGATCCAATCCACTTGATTGAGACAATAATTGAAAATGGTGTTTTCTTGTTTTGGAATCACTTATTTTTGAATCATTAGGTTTAGACATTACTTCGGTGATCTTTAATCTTCCGGAACGGCAGCAACATACCTTTTGGCTATTTCTTTCTTTACGTCGAAGAATCATACGAACGATTCAATTAATTCCCCTGCGATACACTTCTTTATAATCGAAATAGTTTCACCAATTACAACAAACTTTTGGATTTGAAACTCGGTCCAATTTGACCTTTTCTATATCGAAGATATACTTACGAAGTCGTTCCAAATTATTGATTGGCACTAACCCTAGATCCTGCCTCTGATAATCATTTATTCTCGAGCTCCATCGTGTACTATTTACATTACAACCAAACATCGTGGAGTAATAGTGAAACAGAACAAAATATGTCGAGCCAAGAGCATCTTCATTGAAGATGATGGATGTCAAAATCCACAGCCGATCATGTCATTCAAGTCGCACGTTGCCTTCTACCACATCGTTTCAAACGAAGTTTTACCATAACAAACATTCCTATAATTCGGAATCGGTACGGGATTGATTCAATATGGAATTAAATCATGAATAGTCATTGGTTCAATCAATGGAATAGTATTCCATATTTTTGATTGATCTTTTACTCTATTTTTTTATATTCTCCACGGACGCATATGTATATCTAACAAGTATCCAGTTTGACCCCAGCCAGATTCATTCTAGCGTATGAATGAAATACATTTATTTCATCATTTATAAGAAAGATGAATAAACAACAAGTTAGTTAACAACCTGATCATTTGTGACGATCAGTCATGAATGAAATGAGCCAATTCTTGCTCGAACGACTAAACTAAAGATCTTTAATTAGATTTCCAATACCGGAAAAGAATGAGTTAGTAACTGACTAAGCTATTCCAATGAACCGGAAAGGGCCAAAGTGATTCGATGGTAAATGATAGATTCACTAATCTCAGACTTCATCGAGTATCGAAGATTCATTAAAAATGAAAAATGGTTTCACATAAAAAAAATCTCGTACTTTGGCATCATTGCTGGAAAGCAATTCTCCCGTAAAGACTCAATTTGATCTCTGAATCAATTAGCAAGTCTGTGCAATCACAACGAGTAACTGTAATTGCGGATATCTCCTAGACGTAAATTTGATCATCATAATAACATTAAACTAAATTTAATCTTTCTTTTCCTTAAATCATCAACTGTTTAAACCAGATAAATGGGACGAGAAACAAAATCTAAAACTAATTTAATTTCTTTGTTCATGAGCATCAAACATAATAATAAATTAATATATAATATAATTAATTATGTAAATGTAATTAATTATGTATATGTATATGTAAATGTAAAAAAAAAAAAATGAATAAAATAAAAAAAAGACAAAGTAAATGAAATAAGGTAAAGTGAACGTCTTCCATTCATTCTTTCATCCGATTGAGAAAATCAGAATCAAAGCAGTATGATCTTTCGGTATCCATCGGGTTATGTTATATATACAGCTGTTACCGTGGGCAATCGTGGATATTCTAAGGCATCACAGAAATTTTTGACCGAAACCAAAACGCTGTTGTTGTTTGTTCTTACTGAAATAGAACAATAACAATACAAAAGGAAGGTATTTTATTTTTGGCAGATTCTGCTTTTTTGCTTCTGGAGTCCTTCGATAAAGTCAATAAATGAAATCTATGATTCTGCCTACCAATTGATACATTGATTTACAATTCTATTATTCATCAGTTCATTAGAACTAGAACCCGATGCAAAAAAATTGGATACAATGCATCTATTCCGTATTGAACTTGATTGTTTGTTGATGAAATCGGGAATAGCCACAGATATTGCAATTGATACCTTCCATTGTTGATCAGCGCATATCTAAAAAAATTCCATCTGGATTATGAATCATACATACCTGGTCAACCAACAAAAGGATCTTCTTTTCTTATAAGCTGTATAAGCTGCGTGCTATACCAGTACTAGATACGTATAAGTGCAAAACAAAATGGGTCCAGATACGTTTTGTTTTTTATTCCCATTTTTCATTTTAGTCCAGTCTTAGAAACTCAAATCCCGTTCATGGAATTGGTACCACGAACCCGAACCCTTATTAGAATCCAAAAACCCCTACTAGATAGAATATAAATAAAAATGAATTGGCAATTGGGATAATTATTAAATGAGATACGATTACCATATCCGCTTTACCATTAATTAGAAGTTAGAAGATAGAAGAGGTTTCTTTCACATTTCGACTCAGAATGGATCATGCAGGAATAAGAATTTCCTGGATTTAAGCATAAAGTCTCTTCTTTTGACTAACTAACTTCAATATGAACGGTACGGACATACGCTGAATAATCAAATTTGGAATTCAATAAAAAAAAAATATCTTCTCAATGGATCTATGTCTATGCTCCCATCCCGCCTATACCACAATCATGGATTTTTCATACGTGTGTCAGTCATTGAAAGTGGATTCCATGTGTAGGAAACAGAATAGAAAGGTAAAGTATAATTCAGAAAAGAACCATTAAAAACCAAACTAGAAATGAAAAGCTAGAAATAAAGAATGGATTACGATTACGTTGTATCCAACATGAACCTCTTAATTAAATAGAAGATTATTGAGATTATTAAAGTAAAGAGAACAAATAATATTTGTTAAGTTAAGATGGAATTGATCTGGGACGGAAGGATTCGAACCTCCGAGTAACGGGACCAAAACCCGTTGCCTTACCGCTTGGCCACGCCCCATTTATGTTTCTATTCAACACGAATATACATTAATATTGGTATTGGGTGTTCGTCAATTCCAGCCCAGTATCTATGGAAGAAAGAAGTTGTTGCTGAGATTCGACACGTGTAGATCCGGAATAAAACTAAATTCATTGATCATTACATATAATTAAATTAAGATAATTAAGATATTGTATGAAAGTATGATTCCGTATAATTCAATTTGACAATTGAATTTGATTGGGGGAATTCAAAGAAAGAAGGATTTTTTTACCTACCCTCTTTCTTGATTTTTTCTCTTATATCAAATCAATCAATAACTTAATAAAAATGATATTATTCTAAGAACAAAATATTTGATTTGTTATGCCTAATATCTTTAGTTTAATCTGTATCTGTCTTAATTCTGCCCTTCAGCCGAGTGGTTTTTTCTTCGCAAAATTGCCCGAGGCTTATGCTTTTTTGAACCCAATCGTAGATGTTATGCCGGTCATACCTGTGCTCTTTTTTCTCTTAGCCTTTGTGTGGCAAGCTGCTGTAAGTTTTCGATGAGATCCTTGATACTGTTCTAGAAAGATTCACGATTTATTCGAAAAATATATATTATAATATAATATATATATTTTACCATTTATTTAATAAGAAAGATGAGATAAGTAGAAGTAGTGCATTAAGACAAGAACCCTCGATTCAAACATTGAATTGAACATTCTTTGATAGACTCCGTGAATCCGGATCACCTCATTTTCTCATTCTGACCCTCCATCCATGGAGCGCATACGGCATTCTGATCCCCCACAATATAAAATCGTATTGTAGGTATGACGAGATTATTTTGGTAACGAAGGAATCAGAACCTTATTACAAATGAATTGAATTCCTGCTAATTCCTTTCTTTTCTAAAAAAACCACTTCGTTTCTTGGTGTCAAAAAATGGGATGGTACAAAGGTTGAGAATCTATTCCCTTTTTCTCCCCCAACTGGTCTTGGAGATTTGTAATGCTTACTCTCAAACTGTTCGTTTATACGGTGGTGATATTCTTTGTTTCGCTCTTCATCTTCGGATTCCTGTCTAATGACCCAGGACGTAATCCTGGGCGCGAGGAATAAAGAATAATGGATTTTTCCTTTCCTTTTTTGGTTTCTAAATCCATCTTCTTAACTTTAAATTTGATCTATTCCATACATTTCATTTATCTAAATGAAATCATCAATCCAACCAAGCCAAAGGGACTCGGGATTTATAGAATTAGAAAGATAAATATCAAGTGAGCGTAGGGAACGGAGAGAGAGGGATTCGAACCCTCGGTACGAATAGCTCGTACAACAGATTAGCAATCTGCCGCTTTAGTCCACTCAGCCATCTCTCCAAATTGCAAAAAACGCATAATTCATATGTGACGCGACGTGCGAAGTAAAGATTGATATTTCTTTTTCTTTATTCTAGAGATATATATATATATATATGAATTGTATAAGAAATCCCATTTATACAACCATTCAAAACAGATATCTCTAAAGGAAAAAAGATCCATCCCTCTTTGATTTTCTTTCGTCCGAAAGGTTCTTTTGTTCTCCCGGCCTGGCTAGGCACTGGCCAGGCCATTCCCCCCTTTTTCAATGAATCCTAACCTAAAATTATAAATTTTAAAACTCAATATGTTATTGAAGCAGCAACAAGAGCTATTATAATTTCTATGATATGAAGGAAATTTATTATATTGTTATTC